TCAAAAAATACCTTTTTGTAATTTATTTCGAAATTTGAATAAATTGGAAGATAAAAAAGACCATTATTATGAATTTTATCCATTATTTGGTCCTTATTAGTGGGTTCAACCTGAATATTTTTATTAATTTTACACAAAAATTTTCTATCTTTATTTTTTTCCATATATATAATATCGCTTTTTCCTAGATAATTCTTGCTAGGAATATTCTTGAGTATGTTAAAAAATTTTTCTTTATTTCTGGTAGAATTTTCTTGGTTCTTATTTGTTTCTAATGATGATCTATAAATATAGGAGTTATTCTTAGTTTCAGAATGAATATATTTATATGATAAAAGATCATATCTATAGTTTTTTTGAAAATTCTCCTCTTTATTTGGTAATAAATACACTGTCGAATTTTGTTTTTTTTTTGAATCAAGTAATTGGTCTTTTTCAGAGGAATACCATTTGTTTAAATCTTTATTTTGAGACGTATGGCATTGATTGATTCTATTTCGCCATTTTGAGGGGATTAATCTAGACGATGTAATCTGAGATAAATCGTATTGATAATGACCTCTTAACCAGTTTTTCCATGGATTCATTCCAGAATTTGGAAGTTTCTTATGTCTTACTTCGGAATGAAATATTCCTTGTCTTCCAAAAAAATCCTTTATTTCAGTCTTAAGAAAAAAAGACGGTCCATTATATTGAAAAATAGATTTTAACTTATTGAAGTTAATAATTTGGGTTTGTGATAATTTTAAAAATACATATTGTTGTGACAAGTAAGATAAATCAAAAAAAATATCTGACTTCCGCTTACTATTTCTAAGATTATCAAAAGCCCTTTTTATAGTCATAGGCGAAATAAAGTCAATTTTATTTTGTTTTGTTTTATTAATCCTTTCTTGATTTGTTTCATTATTGTCAATGTATTTATCATTATCAATAATTTTTTTTGTTGATTTGATAAAAAGTTGTAGAGCGATTCTGCGCATATTAATGATACATAGAAAGATATCTATGTATATTTTTTCAATGAAAAATTGAACTATTAATTCAATATTTTTTCTTTTTAATATTTTAAAAATTTTTGGGGATGATTCTGCATTATTCTTTTTCTTTTTTTTGATTCCTGGCGTTACTTTTTTTTTTTTTTTCATTATTTCTATTTCATTTCTGATTGTGTTTCTTCTATCAATCCTATGTTTCATTTCTTTTTCTGCCTGTGAATAATTTGTCCAACCTGTAGATCCAATTTGACTAAGTGATTCATGAATTATCTGATTGCTTATTATGGAACCCTTTTCTGTTTGAGTTTCACTTGATTCATATCTTTTTCTCGATATAAATTCTCTCCGTATAAATAATGGAATTTTCTTGCTGTTTAAAAGTTCTTTTATTTTTCGTTTTACAAATAAAAATGCTTTTGCTTCTTTCTTTTTTATTTTTTTTAAAATTCTTCGAACTCTCAAATTTAATTTTCTGATTTCGACTTTATAGTCTATATCTTTTAAAATGGGTTCAAAAAAGGAAGGTGTTTTTCGAGGAGGACCAAAAGGATATTCCGTTTCCGTTCCCAAAACTGTTAAAAAACAAGAATCAAAATCATCTTGTTGCTTTAGATCTCTATCAGAATCATAGAGTCCTAGCTTAGATCTGTGCCAAGGTTTCAAATGAAAAGGATATAGGATTTTTATCTGAAAACCTCCTCTTAACCAATTTTTAGGAAATTTTGTTTTGGAGAATTGAAGACCATTAAAGCTGCATTTTAGATAAATTTCTCTATTCCAATCTTGGAAATCCTCATACCATTCCGGCGATTGCCGTAATAAAATACGGACAATATTCTTAGCTATTATCAATAAGGGTAATTTAATATATCTTCTAAAAATTGATTGAACTAGTAACAGAATACTTCTTGTTTTTTGTGCATGTGGAATGTTCTCCCAGAATTCCATTGTGTCTTGCTGGGTGTTTTTTTTACTTTTGATTTGTTGATCTAAAATTTTGTATTCTGGCTTTTTCCCGAACCAACCTCTAATACTAAAAAAAAGTTTGATTAGGTCGGATATAGGAAAAGGAAAATCTTCCATTTTTTCCAAAAAAAGCGGGGAATGGGGATTTCTTTGAGACGGTCCCCAAATAACAATTTTACGCCTTTGAGTGCGCATAGATCCTTTGATTACAGATCGACGAAAATCTGGTTCTTCCAAATAACTTATAAAACCCAAATCTCTATTAAATTTTCTATAAAGATTATAATTCTTGAAATTAGAGTTCTTAAAAGTTCCTAAAGTTCGTCTCGAACGATTTAAAAAAGCTATACGTTTAAATCTTCTTGTTCGAAGCTGGTGCGACATCCCTTGCATTAGGCCTTGTTCTTTTCGTCGTTTTTTAAAATGTTGGTGCAACTCGTTGATTAATTTGTATGACCATCGAGGGAGTTTTTTACCGATTTCATTTATTCCACTATATTTTTTTTTACCTTTAGGGTTAGTTAGAATTGCGTTCA